CCGAAGAATGGATTTTTCTTTGGTGACATAAGATTTCATTGTACAAGGAAGCATGCGGATAATTCTTTTTTTTTTGCCGATACGACATATTAGTAATCAGTAAACCTCTCTCAACAAAACAACATAAAAAAAGTATTCGTCCTTAGAATTAATTGTAATTGGGGGCAGGTCAAATAAAACGAATTTCTTGTTCTCCTCTTGCGTATGTATATATCATTCAAATAGAGAAAATAGAAAATCTTGTATCTTTCTATATCTACTAATACTAACAAGGGCCATTTTCCTAGGAATCCCTGCTGTTGGATCGGATTCGTTAGAATCCTTGGGGAATTTTAATAATTTCTTTTTTAATATCTAATTTCTTTTTGTAATACAAAAAGAAATTAGATATTAAAAAAGAAATCCGAAGCTAAGAACAACAGAAGAAGAAAAATAAGTAATAATAATAACGAAAATGGGCTATCATACATTTATTTCATGTAGAAAAATGACTAGGTCCGTTCTACATTCCTTGCGCTTAGTATATATACTTATTTAGTATACTTAGTATACTTATATACAGCTAGATAAGTATCCTTTATATACATTTATATACGAATTAGAATCTGATAATAATTAGAATATTAATTTTCGTTATTATAGGATTTCTTTATACCAGTAACAGATACAAATATTAAATCGAGGTACCCTTTCTATGACAATTCTCAATAACTTTCCCTCCATTTTAGTGCCTTTAGTGGGCCTAGTATTTCCGGCAATGGCAATGGCTTCTTTATTTCTTTATCTTGAAAAAAATAAGATTTTTTAAATCCGATCGGATCAAGGTCAACTCTCATCTAGTTTTTTTTTTCAAGACTTAGCGATGACGGATAGCCATTTAATAGAATAGTGTATAAGACTAAGAAGTGGCTTTCTCCGAGCATAAACGGAAGAGCTCTTATGCATGCGTAAACATGATATATAGGTAAATTTTTTCTATCTATTGTCAACAATAGATTGTGATCTGAACTCATGTCTGCAATGAAAGTCAATGTATCTATATGTATGTACCGATCTATAGGGAATCATATGAAGGGGATGTTCTGATTTTATTAGATCTAACCAATTCGATGACTTACTGCTAAGAGTTCACATCAAAATAGTACTAGTTGATGAGAGTTACTTCAGAAACAACAAAAAGAAACTCCAATTTATTTTCTTTTGGTTATTTCCCCAATTCCAATAAAATTCAATCGGAGCTAGTATGTATGAGTTGGCGATCAGAATATATATGGATAGAATTTATAGCAGGCTCTCGCAAAACAAGCAATTTCTGCTGGGCCCTTATCCTTTTTTTAGGTTCATTAGGATTTTTAGTGGTTGGAATTTCTAGTTATCTTGATAGGAATTTGCTATCTTTATTTCCGTCTCAGCAAATAAAATTTTTTCCACAAGGGATCGTGATGTCTTTCTACGGGATCGCGGGTCTCTTTATTAGTTCCTATTTGTGGTGCACAATTACATGGAATGTAGGTAGCGGTTATGATCGATTTGATACAAAAGAGGGAATAGTGTGTATTTTTCGTTGGGGATTTCCTGGAAAAAATCGCCGCATCTTTCTACGATTCCTTGTGAAAGATATTCAGTCCATCAGAATAGAAGTTAAAGAGGGGATTTATGCTCGTCGTGTCCTTTATATAGAAAGCAAAGGCTTGGGGGCCGTTCCCTTGAATCGTACTGATGAGAATTTGACTCTACGAGAAATTGAGCAAAAGGCTGCGGAATTGGCCTATTTCTTGCGTGTACCAATTGAAGGGTTTTGAAAAATTAACTGAAGAATAAGAATAAAAACTTTCTCGGCAGGAGGAACCCCTCAAGACTCTTTTTTTTTTTCGAAATATGCGAGAGTTTCATTTTTACATTTTTAATAGAAAAAAAGTTCTTTCATTTCGAAATGCGAATAATATTAATATTCATTATTTGAATTTCAATCTTTCGGGCATTCGTCGAAAGGAGGTAATCGCTTCGAATATTTGATCAATTGGGATATCTGGAAACAATATTGTTTTGTTTTTTATTATTTCTTGGTTCAAATTCGAATTGGAATGAAGAATTCGAAGTGGATTCTTCTTCGATTTCTGTAGTTTTTCTACACTAGGTTCAAGAACTAACCGCCGAATCACAACTAAAAAAAACGAGACTCGATTTATAGGTGCAATACCTTGTAATAGAACTCATGCTTGATAGAAATATTAGATCGCATAGAATCAACGAACGAGGTGTGTTCATTAACAATTCACAGATGAAAAAATGACAAAAAAAAAAACGAACGCATCCATTCCCCTTAGATATCTTTCATCTATAATATTTGTAGTATTTTTGCCCTGGTGGATCCCTCTCTCATTTAATAAAAATCTGGAATCCTGGGTTACTAATTGGTGGAATACTAGTCAACCCGAAACCTTTTTGAATGATATTCAAGAAAAAGCTATTCTAGAAAAATTCATAGAATTCGAGGAATTATTCTTCTTGGACGAAATGATAAAGGAATTTACGGAAAGACGTCTAGAAAAGCTTCGTATAGGGCTCCCGAAAGAAACAATTCAATTAATCAAGATGCACGATGAGGATCATATCCATACGACTTTTCACTTCTCGACAAATACAATCTGCTTCGTTAGTCTAAGCGGTTATTCGATTCTGTGTAATGAAGAACTTTTTATTCTTAACTCTTGGTTTCAAGAATTCCTATATAATTTAAGCGACACAATAAAAGCCTTTTCGATTCTTTTCGTAACTGATTTATGTATCGGATTCCATTCGCCCCGCGGTTGGGAACTACTGCTTGACTATGCCTACAACGATTTTGGATTTGCTCATAATGATATTATTCTATCTGTTCTTGTTTCCACTTTTCCAGTCATTCTAGATACGTTTTTTAAATATTGGCTTTTTTCTTATTTAAATCGTGTATCCCCGTCACTTGTAGTGATTTATCATTCAATGACTGAGTGAAAAGCGATTCAATGATCCAATTAGAATATTTTGGATTTTTTACATAAGCGAAGCATTCAAAGCCGTACTTCCCTTACTTTTCCAGAGGATTCGATCCCTCCCAGATTCCAGGAATCCTATATTCCAGTAAAAATTTTTCAGTAAATAGCAGAATCGCGGATAGGGAACTGTATTAGTGATCTACCTAATTTTATTGTAGAAATTTTCGGGATCAACGATTGGACCATGCAAATTCGAAATACCTTTTCTTCGTTAAAGGAAGAGATTACTCGATTCATTTCCGTATCCCTCATGATATGTATAATAACTCAGGCATCAATTTCAAATGCATATCCCGTTTTTGCGCAGCAGGGTTTTGAAAATCCACGAGAGGCAACTGGTCGCATTGTATGCGCCAATTGTCATTTAGCTAATAAGCCCGTGGATATTGAGGTTCCACAGGCGGTACTCCCTGATACTGTATTTGAAGCAGTTGTTAGAATTCCGTATGATATGCAACTGAAACAAGTTCTTGCTAATGGTAAAAAGGGGTCTTTGAATGTGGGGGCCGTTCTTATTTTACCAGAGGGGTTTGAATTAGCCCCCTCCGACCGTATTTCGCCCGAGATGAAAGAAAAGATAGGCAAGCTGTCTTTTCAGACCTACCGACCCACTAAAAAAAATATTCTTGTGATAGGGCCAGTTCCTGGTCCGAAATATAGTGAAATAACTTTTCCTATTCTTTCCCCGAACCCCGCAACTAATAAAGATGCTCACTTCTTAAAATATCCAATATACGTAGGCGGGAACAGGGGGAGGGGTCAGATTTATCCCGACGGGAACAAAAGTAACAATACGGTTTATAATGCTACAGCCGCGGGTATAGTAAGCAAAATCATACGAAAAGAAAAAGGGGGATACGAAATAACCATAACGGATGCAGCGAATGGGCGTGAAGTGCTTGATTTTATCCCTCCAGGACCCGAACTTCGTGTTTCAGAGGGCCAATCTATCAAACTTGATCAACCATTAACAAGTAATCCTAATGTAGGTGGGTTTGGTCAGGCCGATGCAGAAATAGTACTTCAGGATCCATTACGTGTCCAAGGCCTTTTGTTCTTTTTGGCATCTGTTGTTTTGGCACAAATCTTTTTGGTTCTTAAAAAGAAACAGTTTGAGAAGGTCCAATTGTCCGAAATGAATTTTTAGATCCGCGGATTTATCATTTATCAACATCAAGTTGGTAAAAAGACCAAAATTCTTCTTGGCAATTATGTTATGTAGAAGCAAAAAACTTACGAAAAGTCTTTTACTTATTTATATTTATATTCTTTTTCTACCGGATGTCGGGAAGTTCTTGTACTGCACTCCTAAATCATAGTATATATATATTGTGAAGAAGGCTATTTTACTTTCACCCTTCTTTGTTTTTCCAATACAAATTGGAGGATGTCACTATTATCAGATTGAAATATCATAGAATGTGTCAATAGTTTTGATTCTATTAGAATCGAATCAAATTTGACTAGAACTAGATACTAAACATAAGATAAGAAAGTAGGGAATATCGAATATAAAGAAAGTAGGGATAAATGAGGGGAACAAGGAATTCTAAAGGGGATTATTCGTCGTACTAGTCTTCGGCACCCGAAAGGGATGTGGGAAATTCCTTTTCAGGTGTCGAAATAATAATGGTTCTTAATTCTATTCATCAAACATTCCTATTCGTAATTCGTAGTTTATAAATTTTACAGGTTTACCAGAACTCTTTTTGGATTTCTATTAAGTAGTAGTAGTAAAACAAAAAAAAAAGAAAGAGAAGTCATTGAGCAAATGAAACTTCTTCCATGAACCTAGAAAACTATTTGAATTGAATTAATGAGACACTAAAATAAATAGAATAAAGTTCTACTAGTGTAGAAAGGATTTGGATAATATCAGATCAACAGAAATCTATATATAGATGGATTGTGATTCTGTGATCCAGGAAAAAGAAATTGAGTGATTGCTTATTTTTTTTGTAACTT